GAAAAAGGATAAATGGAAGAATTGCAAAAAAAAAATATCGGATTTTTTAGTCCATAATGTATTTCATCAATCTAAGTGGAATAAGCAAAGTGGATTCCTTGTTGGTTAGTCGAGTTCCGATGAAAACCACACAATTGAAGGAAATGTCCGAATTTGATATTTATAAGATCAATAAATTAAGGTTTTGTCGTTCTAGACCATCGGATTCGACGGAAACAATGATAAAAAAATACGAATACAGTAGAAAAAGGGAGGGGGGGAAATCAAAAAAACAAGTAGAGAAAAATTATACAAAGTTATATACAAGTTGCTACCCCCCCTCGGTATTTCTTTAATTGAATTTCATTTGATTAGACGGAAGTTCCTTAAAAACTTCCGCTTTCTTTAAAAGATTCTGAACAGTTCCTGTGGGTTGAGCACCTTTTTCAAGGAAATATAGAATGACAGGAACATTTAAATAAGTTTGATTTTTCATTGGATCATAAAAGCCCACTTTTCTAAGATCTTTTCCTTCTCTTCGGGATCGAACATCAATTGCAACGATTCGATAGACGGCTCATTGGGATAGATGTAGATGAACAATACCCCCCCTAGAACCGTATAGGAAGTTTTCTCCTCGTACGGCTCGAGAAAAAATGTTTGATTCGAAGTTTTGTCTATGTATGCAATTCTAATAAATTAAATGACAAATGGGCCTATAAAATCAATTAGACTATGATTTCAGTCTTTTTTTTCTTTTTTTTTTCTTCCTGAAAAAGAAAAAGAAACCATTCGTACTCATAACTCAAGTTAGATAACTCTCAAATAGCTCAAAGGAAAAATCTTTAGTCAATTTCATTTATTGAGTAGTCTTTACCCCCTTTTGTTTGTCTCGTTTAAAATTCTATTTGGATTCTTTAGTCTGATCCAGTTATTGAGACTATCGAGACAATTAAAATGGCGTTTCCTTGTTCTTAGATCCTTTATCCTTATTTTAAATCATTGGGTTTAGACATTACTTCGGTGCTTCTTAATCCTTTCAAAATGGCAGCAACATACCCTTTTTTGATTTCTTTCTAACAAAGAATCCTACGGACAGTTGATTCCCGCGTGATACACTTTGAATCGAAAAAGTTTGATCAATTCCAACAAGTTTTGCTTTTGAATTGGAAACTTGCTCGAATTGGATCCTTTCTATATATGATATGGAAGATACATTTACGAAGTTGTTCCAATTGATTGATTGGCATTAACTAACCCTAGATCCTTACCCCCGAGAAATGAATTAATCCTTTCTACTCGAGCTCCATCGTGGACTATTTACAACCCCCAACAAAAAACGAAGGGTTCAAGTGTAACAGAACAAACAATGTCGAGCCAAGAGCACCCTCATTCCTAGACAAATTGAAAAATGGTGGATGTAAAAATCCACAACGGATCGTGTCCTTCAAGTCGCACGTTGCTTTCTACCACATCGTTTCAAACGAAGTTTTACCATAACATTCCTCTAATTTGGAACCGGTATTATGGAATTGATTCAATTATGGAATCATGAATAGTCATTGGTTCAGCTGTCCATAGACATCGTAATCTAGACTCTTCTTCTATATATGAATATGATATGTGGAGCGATTTTTCTGAAAAAAGTGGTTAGCAAGACAGCATATTTAACATACATAAATAATATAATAATATATAGAATATAGATAATAGAAAGAAATAGAAATATATAAACGAATCACTTTTTGAATCTGCATCTTCAAATGACTCAATAGGATAGATAGGATAGATTGAACGATTTCCTACTTTTTCAAAGATTCCACCTAGAAGGAATCATTCAAAATATTGATTATTTATTAAAAATATTTCTAATTGAAATTGAAAAAAGTTTCCTATTTAGACATCATTATTTAATTTGAAGAAAATTGCACAATAAACATTACATTTGATCTTCATAGGAAGATAAGTCTTTCTTTTTTAATTGACTCATCTTTTTTTTTCATGAGATGTATAAAAAATTGATGTAAGTTAAGATTTGAATCTTTATTCTTTTCATCTGATTACGAAAATCAAAATCGAAAAAAAAATAGGGAAGGGTTTTCGTATCTATCAGATAGACTGAACAGTTGTCACTGTTATAGATATTCTATAATATTGAATTGAAATAATTTCAGTTTAAGTAATTTAAGGATTACAAATTTTTTTCACAAAAACCAAAAAATTATTGTCATTAAAATAGAACGATACATACCATATAAGCTAAACATTTCCTCATTTTATATGATTATATGATTGAGATGTATTTTGTTTAACATGAAGAAAATGAGATTCAAAGAAAAAACATTGGCTCCACAACATATTTCTATATGTTATGGAACTTGATCATTTGTTAATGAGATTTGAACAGACACAGATATTTAAATTAATATGGATTAACTCCTATCCACTCCCCTACTTCTTTACTATGGGAATAATGGAGCATAAAAAATGGATATGCTCTGGGACGAAAGGATTCGAACCT